TCTCTGAATTTGAAAGTTATCACTTAGTAAGTTTCCATACCAAGGCTCAATCCAATTAAGTCCGTAGCGTCTACCAATTTCGCCATATCCCCCTTTTTGAGATTAAAATCTCATTGTGATCTCCTTCCCTTTTTTCTTTCATTTATACCGGAACCGTTGAATTCATTAGATAGATCCCGATTCCTGTCTCGAAAAAGTGTTTTCTCCTCTTTGTCTTTGATTTCTTGTCTATTTTCTTTCATCTTCTATAGGGGGCTCATATTTGGTCCAATCAAAAACGATTTTATCGTTTCTGTATCCGCAATTCAATATAGGTGGATACATACCCTATACATCTGTCTCTGTTCCACTCGTTTTCCCATGAAATTGAGAATACTTAAATGGTCGATTCTTTTTTTTTTTTTTTATTTTTTTAATAATAAAAAAATAAAATAATATTTAATTGTGATAAAAAAATTTAAATTATATATCGCTAGATTAATCGTTATGTTCTATAATATTTAACAGTTATTTGAAATTATATATTCTATTCTTTAATATATTCATATTAATTATTAATAGCGAACATGAATAGCTAAGAATTTAAATAGTATAATAGTTAATACCAAAGATTCTAAGAGTTTGTTGAATTCCTATGCATGTCGAATTTCTGTTATGTGAGCCTGCTTAGCTCAGAGGTTAGAGCATCGCATTTGTAATGCGATGGTCATCGGTTCGATTCCGATAGTCGGCTTTTCTCTATTTATTTTATTCAATGTTTTACATGATTGATAATGCACCTTTGAAATAAAATAATATTGAAAAAAAAATGTCTTCCTCTTCTGGCAAAAGTAATTGATTTATTATGTTATAGGAACTTCCAACTATGTCACGAAAAGAATCCTTTTCTTTTTCTATATATAGAATAGAAAGATCTGGCTATTTATCCAACTCATCTCATTATTCTTTATATAGAATAATACTTCAGTAAATTTCGCTTTATTTAGAATTTAGTTCATTTTTAGTTTAGGTTTATTCTGTAGAATGAAATTTCATCAATAAGAATTAATAATTAAATATAAATAAGAAGAAGGAGTCTTTATGTCGCGTTACCGAGGTCCTCGTTTCAAAAAAATACGCCGCCTGGGGGCTTTACCGGGACTAACTAATAAAAGGCCCAGAGCTGGAAGTGATCTTAGAAACCAATTGCGTTCCGGGAAAAAATCCCAATATCGTATTCGCCTAGAAGAAAAACAAAAATTGCGTTTTCATTATGGTCTTACAGAACGACAATTACTTAAATACGTTCGTATCGCCGGAAAGGCAAAAGGGTCAACAGGTCAGGTTTTACTACAATTACTTGAAATGCGCTTGGATAACATCCTTTTTCGGTTGGGTATGGCTCCGACTATTCCGGGAGCTCGCCAATTAGTTAACCATAGACATATTTTAGTCAATGGTCGTATAGTAGATATACCAAGTTATCGCTGCAAACCCCGAGATACTATTGCGGCGAGGGATGAACAAAAATCTAGAGCTCTGATTCAAAATTCTCTCGATTCATCCCCTCATGAGGAATTGCCAAACCATTTGACTCTTCAACCATTCCAATATAAAGGATTAGTCAATCAAATAATAGATAGTAAATGGGTGGGTTTGAAAATAAATGAATTGCTAGTTGTAGAATATTATTCTCGTCAGACTTAAACCTAACAAAAAGAAAATAAAGACTAATAAGAATAGGGGTTCGAACAATTTTGCTCCCTTTCGGCGAAGTAAATTAACCTAAGGTTAAGATAAATAAGGGTTTGATCCGGATTTTTCTTCCATTTAGGTATCATAGACCGAGAGGGAGATTTTCATTCCTTGTCTACTCTTTTCTTTACCAGTATTTTCCGTACCACAGCCATTAGGAATAAAGAATCCATATCAAAGAAAGGTCTAACTGTTGGAATAGTGGTATCCATTGCTATTTGATCTATTGTGGTTAGTAAGATCGGTGAATTAGGGAATTAGGTGAAGGTACGGAAAGAGAGGGATTCGAACCCTCGGTAAGCAAAAGCCTACATAGCAGTTCCAATGCTACGCCTTCAACCACTCGGCCATCTCTCCTACATAATGATTATGACCTAAAAACCGAAAACCGAGTGAATAGTAAATCATTCATATTAGATTATTGGGTAGGTACAACCAAGAAATTCTAATTAGAAAGCGATAAAAATCTAAAATTTTTCATCATAGTAAAGTAAAAGCAGGATCTTTCCTTCTAGGCTGGGGGGATAAAGAGAAATTTGTTTTCTTACAAAAACTGTTAAAAAAATTCTATTCATATTTGCAAAAACAATGTTCTCTTCTTTTTCTGATTTTCTATTTATACTATACCGGATTAACTCAAGAAATTAGAAATTCTAATGAATCGACTGAGCGAGGCGTCTATATTTTGTAGACTATGGTTAATGGATATTTTTAGATCATGATTCTATTTAGACTACGATTCCATATCAGAAGAATTCTCAAATTG